TATTCGATTCAATCGTACCACGTAATCCTTTAAGAGGTGTTTTGAGTGAGTTATTTCAGCTCCACGGTTTTTTTCCTCTGAATCAAAATTCAATAAATTAAAGTATAGCACTCGATTCAATTATTTGTAGCGAACGAGTATTTTATTTGTATTTAATTTATCGTAAAAAAACTTAAGTTAAGAAGAATGGTCTTTTCAACATTAGTTCTACTTGTAGTAAGAGCTATAAGTTTTGGATAATTATTATTTTTTTCCGTCATATCAATTTTTCTATTTTTTATCTTACTCCTAATTCCTGATTAGTAATCAGGAACCCTTTATTAATCAATAGGATAAAAAAGCTAAAAGAGTAAGTTTCTCCTTCCGAGGAATTAGGGAAAGGAAAGACATAAAGAAAAAATAATTTTATCTGGCCTTCTTACGTATTAATTTTATTTTAATCGAGACAAAAATAGATCTTATTTAGAATTTATTATATTTATTTAGAATTTATTATATAATAAATTCTAAATAAATATATAATAGAAAGAATTTATTTTGACTAAGAACCCTCACTTTTATTATGGAATCAAGTTTATAGAATCAAGTTACCGTTTGCTTTGTTGGATTCGATTAGTGAAAGTCGCGAACTCATAATAAACTCTTTAATACCCTTAAGTAAAAAAAAAAAAAAAAAAAATACAAAGAATAAAAAAGGATGGGAGAATAAGAAAGTTTCTTATATTATATGTTATTATTAAAGTGAATTATCATACATATTTTATATTTATGTATAACGATGAATTAGGTACACATTTATATTCCTTGCACTTATTAACTACTTAATATTAGTTATATTAGATATACTTATCATTAGTTATATTAGATATACTTATCATAAGATATATTAAAAAAACAAATATTAAATTGGGGCACCCATTCTATGACAGATCTACCCTCTATTTTTGTGCCCTTAGTGGGCCTAGTATTTCCGGCAATTGCAATGGCTTCTTTATCTCTTCATGTCCAAGAAAATAAAATTATCTAAATTTGTATGTGGCTCTTTCCGAACACAAATGAGAGACTCATATGCATACGGATACACGATATCTGCATAAATGCAGATTATATATGGGTATGGGTCTAGCTGGTTAAAAATAAATTGGTGAATAGTTTGAAATAGAAAGTCAATGTATCTAACCAATTACTCCTAATAGTTCCCGTCAAAATAGTGCTAGTTGATGAGAGTTACTTCGGGGTCAAGAAAAGTTAAGTCAAATTTATTTGGGTTATTCTCTCAATTCCAATTGAATACAACCGGATCGAGTATAGTAAGTATAATATGAACTGGCGATCAGAGCATATCTGGATAGAACTTATAACGGGGTCTCGAAAAACAAGTAATTTTTTTTGGGCCTGTATCCTTTTTTTAGGTTCATTAGGATTCTTAGTGGTTGGAACTTCCAGTTATCTTGGTAGGAATCTTATACCCGTATTTCCATCTCAGCAAATCTTTTTTTTTCCGCAAGGGATCATAATGTCTTTTTATGGGATCGCGGGTCTATTTATTAGCTCCTATTTGTGGTGTACAATTGCATGGAATGTAGGTAGTGGTTATGATCGATTTGATAGAAAAGAAGGAATTGTTTGTATTTTTCGTTGGGGATTTCCTGGAATAAATCGTCGCATTTTCCTTCGTTTCTTTATGAAAGATATCCAATCCATCAGAATGGAGGTTAAAGAGGGTCTTTATCCTCGTCGTGTCCTTTATATGGAAATAAGAGGCCAAGGGGCCATTCCCTTGACTGGCACTGATGAGAATCTTACTCCACGAGAAATTGAACAAAAAGCTGCCGAATTAGCCTATTTCTTGCGTGTACCAATTGAAGTATTTTGAAATGAAGAATTAATGTTTTCTTAGTATGAAGGAGGGAACTTGCTAATTCCCTTTTTAATAAAGAAGTTTCTTCAAAAGACTTAAGAGAATTCATCCAATATTTCGAATTGATAGGTTACGTTATTCCTGGACTATGGTTATGGTTAGGCGGTGAAACATAAACATTTCGAAATAATTAATTAATTGATCCGGGAAGGCTTTTTTTGTCTCGAAATTCGAATCATATTTGTTACTTCTAGTGGATTTTCGAGTATTCATCGACCAGGAACAAAGAACAAATGGGGATGAAATTAGTTGGAATTTACCCAATTGAGATATCTCTGGGAATCGTATTTGCTTGCTTATTTTTTTTTATCTGAAAAAGACTCTTTTCTATATTTTATTATTTTATTTTGCTAGATCCAAGGACTCAATAAAAAAAAAAAAAAAAAAATGGGAATAAATTCATAGGTTCGATACCTTGTTATAGAATTCGTGTTCAGATAAATATAAAATAGAATCGACGAATGACGAATGCAGCAGATTCATTAACAATTCACAGAAAAAAAAAAAATGAAAAAAACAAAAGCATTGACTTCCCTCCCATATATTATATCCATAATATTTTTGCCTTGGTGGGTCTCTCTCTCATTTAATAAAAGTCTGGAACCTTGGGTTATTAATTGGTGGAATACCCGGCAATCCGAAACTCTCTTGAATGATATTCAAGAAAAAAGCATTCTAGAAAGATTTATAGAATTAGAAGAACTATTCCTGTTGGACGAAATGATAAAGGAATACCCGGAAACACATATACAAAAGCTTCGTATAGGAATACACAAAGAAACAGTACAATTAGTCAAAACACACGATGAGTATAATTTCCATATAATTTTTAATTTCTCGACAAATATAATCTGTTTCGCTATTCTAAGTGGTTATTTTATTTTGGGTAATGAAGAACTTGTTATTCTTAATTCTTGGGTTCAGGAATTCATCTATAACTTGAGTGACACAATAAAAGCTTTTTCGATTCTTTTAGTTACTGATTTATGGATCGGATTTCATTCAACCCATGGTTGGGAACTTATGATTGGTTCGGTCTACAACGATTTTGGATTAGCTCATAACGATCAAATTATATCCGGTCTTGTTTCCACTTTTCCAGTTATTCTAGATACAATTGTGAAATATTGGATCTTCCATTATTTAAATCGTGTCTCTCCTTCGCTTGTAGTCATTTATCATTCAATGAACGAATAAAGAACTCATTTGATCTCCTGATATCAATCAAATAAGAATGTCTCTTCGTGTTTGAAGAATTTAAGAAAAATATTTTCAATCTTATTTATTCCTTAGTTATACTTCTACCTGTTTAGGGTATTCGTCCCATATTCCAGTACAATTATTCCAGTACAATGGCAGACTCGTGGATAGGGAACTACACTAGTTAGCTACCTTTCTATTTTATTGTAGAAATTCTGGGATCAATGATTGAACCATGCAAAATAGAAATATTTTTTCTTGGGTAAAGGAACAGATGACTCGATCAATTTCTGTATCGATTATGATATATGTAATCACTCGGGCATCTATTTCAAATGCATATCCCATTTTTGCGCAGCAGGGTTATGAAAATCCGCGTGAAGCAACTGGACGAATTGTATGTGCAAATTGCCATTTAGCTAATAAGCCCGTGGATATTGAAGTTCCGCAAACTGTGCTTCCTGATACTGTATTTGAAGCAGTTGTTCGAATCCCCTATGATATGCAACTGAAACAAGTTCTTGCTAATGGGAAAAAGGGGGCTTTGAATGTGGGGGCTGTTCTTATTTTACCCGAAGGATTCGAATTAGCCCCCCCCGATCGTATTTCTCCCGAGGTGAAAGAAAGGACGGGAAATCTATCCTTTCAGAGTTACCGTCCCAATAAACGAAATATTCTTGTGATAGGTCCTGTTCCCGGTCAGAAATATAGTGAAATTGTTTTTCCCATTCTTTCCCCTGACCCTGCTACGAAGAAAGACGTTCACTTCTTAAAATATCCAATATATGTAGGTGGGAATAGAGGAAGAGGTCAGATTTATCCTGATGGGAGCAAGAGTAATAATACAGTCTATAATGCTACATCGGCGGGAATAGTAAGCAGAATAGTACGTAAAGAAAAGGGGGGATATGAAATAACCATAGTTGATGCATCAGATGGACATCAAGTGGTTGATATTATACCTCCTGGACCGGAACTTCTTGTTTCAGAGGGTGAATCCATCAAGCTTGATCAACCATTAACAAGCAATCCTAATATAGGAGGTTTTGGTCAGGGAGATGCAGAAATAGTGCTTCAAGATCCATTACGCGTCCAAGGCCTTTTGTTCTTTTTGGCATCTGTTATTTTAGCACAAATTTTTTTGGTTCTTAAAAAGAAACAGTTTGAAAAGGTCCAATTGTACGAAATGAATTTCTAGATTCAAAAATCTTTAGACTATTAAAATTAAGGAAAGGGTGGTATAAATGAAAGGAACAAATACTTCTATCTAGGGGGGATTACTAGTTTTACTTATCTGCTATTCGACACAAGAAAGGATTTATTTTCTACCCTTTCTTGTGTCATCTTATATTGAAATGAAATAATAATCACTTTTTTTGTCTGTTCGTCAAAGATTACTATATCCTTCTTTTTCGTGTCTATCGAAATCCCTTATTTATATTTCTAATTTCTATTTATGAAAGTAGTGGACAAACAAAAAAGGGGTTAGGGGGGAGTAATTCATTATAAGAAACAAAAGAGTAGAGTAGTTTGAAATGAAACATCAGATCAGAACCCGGATCCCCCTTTTATAATTTCTATGAATAAAATATGTTGACTGGATAATTTTCCAATTTTTATCTTATGGAATACATTAAATGAAATATATCAAAGTCTCATTTAAGAGTAAGAACTCAGCGGGGCCTCGCCGCTATAATAAGGGGATAAGTCCCGCTGAGTTCTTACCTTTTCATGTCTACAATCTGGTTCATCCAATTACTACAGAGATGAACCCAACCCGGAATATGAACCGTAAAAGAAAATACCTATTAAACCGATCACAGGAATACCAGCTACAGTACCTATTAGCCAAAGAGGAATCCTTCCAGTAGTATCGGCC